TTCTTTTTTCTTTAATAAAATTCTGAATACGTAGGGGGCAATGAATTAGGGTAATGTAAAAAAATGGTTACCTACAAAATGGGTCGGATCGATTTTCTGAAGTATCACTAATTCCCGAATTTTTTTTGAAAATTTTCAATTTTTTTGGAGAAATTCGGGAATTGAAAATTTTTTTGGGGATTTAATTAATGAAAAAAAGTCTTTTATAGAATTTATGGTTAAAAATGAATGTATTATTATAAGTATTTAATTTAAATTAAGCATATTTATATAAATATTATGTTTATTAGAAAAAATAAGAAAAATATTAATTTATTACATTTTAATTGAAAATTAAGTAAAATTATATAAAAATAAATTATTTATTAATTTATATATATATATATATTTACAATAAATTATTTATTAATTTATATATATATATATAGATATATTTACAATAAATTATTTATTAATTTATATATATATATATATGTATTTACAATAAATTATTTATTAATTTAATATTAATATACACACATGTGGGTTGATTAATATTAAACTAATAAATTTTTAGTTTAAAGTTTTTCATTAAATGTAAAAAAAATGAAAAACTTTAACTATCAATTTTTGTGCTTTATAAGCTTTTTTACTTTAAAAATATGTTTTGCAGTATTTTTTTAAGGATTGTTATAAAGTAGTAAGTTGACTAGCCAAAGAGTAAATTTATTAATTTGATATAAATACTTATTGTTTACTAACAGGATTAGCCAAATAATCTATTTGTTAGAGACAACAATATTGGGAGGAAGTTTTAAATTGGCCCATCTTTTGATTATAAATGGTCTGTAAAAAATTAGTTAAATTAAGGACGTTAAACATTTCTTTAAATGTTTTTAAAAATTGTTCATAAATGTGTAGAGTAATTTTTAAGGTAGTTTTTAAAAGTTTTATTCTTGCTTGAAAATTTACTTAAATTTTGTTTCACATGTTAGTTTTTGCGTGAATTTACAGTGAATCTCAATGATTTTCTGTTTTTATTTAATTCGCAGTGTTTAATATTATTAATTAAAGAAATTTAGAATTAGCAATATTTTTTAGTTCCGGCAAAAGTCGTGCCAGCCGCCGCGGTTACACGGAGGGAGCAAGTAAATCTTATTAGTTTATAGTTATATGTTAAGTGTTAAAAATTAATAATATATTTATTAAGTGAAATTTTAAATTTAAATAATTTTTATAGTGTAATGTAGAAGCTGAGAAATTTAAATTGTAAACTAGGATTAGATACCCTATTATTTTAAATGTAAATTGTTGAAACTTGAGTAGTAATAGTTATGTTCTTGAAACTCAAAGAATTTGGCGGTGTTTTAGTCTTTTCAGAGGAACCTGTCCCGTAATCGATATTCCACGTTAAACCTTACTTATTTTTGTTGTCAGCTTGTATACCGCCGTCGTCAGAATGTCCTAAGAGGGGTTTAATTTTCTTAAATTTTTATTAAAAATGATGTCAGGTCAAGGTGTAGCTTACGAATAAGTGGTGATGGGTTACAATAAATGTATTTATAACGGATAAAGTTTTGAAAATAATCTTTTGAAGGTGGATTTGATGGTAATTAACTTAATTAAATTAATTTGATTTTAGCTCTAAAACATGCACACATCGCCCGTCGCTCTCGTTAATTAAGGCGAGATAAGTCGTAACATAGTAGGTGTACCGGAAGGTGCACCTGGAAAGTCAGAATAGAGCTTGATTAGTTAAGCATTTCATTTACACTGAAAATACACTGTGCAATTCAGTTTATTCTGATTAGTTTTAGCTTACTTTAAATTTTTGAAAAAAAAGTTTTTTTATTTAAATTATTTTTAAGAATTAGTGTTTGTGTATAGAATATAGATAAAATTTGTTTTGTGGTAGGTTAATTGTATTGTGAAAGGTTGTTTGAAATAGTTTGAAAATATATTGTTAAAAAAGTAGATTTTTAATCGTACCTTGTGTATCAGGGTTTATTAAAAAAATTGTAAGTATTTATATTTTCCCGATTTAAAGAGAGCTAAATAAGTATAATAGTTAATGTGGAATAATTATTGTTAATACTTATTTAGTAATGAAACGTTATCCGTTCTTTAAGATATCTGGTTTTTCGAGAAATGAATTTAATTCAGCCTTTATGTTGTATTATTTATTTAGTTTAATAATGTGTAATATAAGGGTAATGCTTTGGGGGATAAGCTCCAGGGTAGGTATTATAATTAGAGATAATTTTTTTAAATTTTGTAGGCTTAGAATTAGCCATCTATTAAAGGATGTTATAATTTAATTTTTAATAAATTTAATTTTTAATAAATTTAAGTTTTGTATCGAAATAATGTAATTAATTTATAGTTATTTGTGATAATGATAAAATTAGTATATAAATTGTTTAAATTATTTTATAAATGTTAGGTTACATTAAGGAATTAGGCAAATTAGTGCTCGCCTGTTTAACAAAAACATGTCTTCTTGATTATAATTTGAAGTCTGACCTGCCCACTGAATTTAAATTTGAAGGGCCGCGGTATTTTGACCGTGCAAAGGTAGCATAATCATTAGTCTTTTAATTGAAGGCTAGAATGAATGGTTGGACGAGGTACTGACTGTCTCGGTGTAAATGAGATTAGAATTTAACTTTTAAGTTAAAAGGCTTAAATATGTTTAGAGGACGAGAAGACCCTATAGAGCTTTATATCTTTAATTTATTATTTGTTTAGATAAATTTTTATAATAGATGATCAGATATTTTGTTGGGGTGACAGGAAGATAAATAAAACTCTTTTTAGTTTATTTACATTAATTTATGAATTGTTGATCCATTATTATTGATTATAAGACTAAGTTACCTTAGGGATAACAGCGTAATCTTTTTCGAGAGTTCTTATCGACAAAAAGGGTTGCGACCTCGATGTTGGATTAAGGGTAATTTTGGGTGTAGATGTTCAAAGTTTAGGTCTGTTCGACCTTTAAATCCTTACATGATCTGAGTTCAGACCGGTGTAAGCCAGGTCGGTTTCTATCCTTAAATTAATAATGATGCTTTAGTACGAAAGGACCAAGTATTGGGAAAATTTTTTCTTGACTGTTGATTTATATTAACTTTTTTCTATTTTGGCAGATAAGTGCAATGAATTTAGAATTCATTTATGTAAATAAATTTTACAGATAGAACTTGTTTGTTTATGATGTAGTACTTCCTTTAATTAGAAGATTAATTTTAGTAATTTGTGTATTAGTTGGGGTAGCGTTTTTGACATTATTGGAGCGTAAGGTTTTGGGTTATATCCAAATCCGTAAAGGCCCTAATAAAGTTGGGTTTGTAGGAATTCCTCAACCTTTTTGTGATGCAATTAAGCTTTTTACAAAGGAACAAACTTACCCGGTTTTATCAAATTATCTACCTTATTATTTTTCTCCTGTTTTTAGATTATTTTTATCCCTATTAGTGTGAATAATTATACCTTATGGTACGGGTCTTTACACATTTAACCTTGGTTTAATTTTTTTTTTAGCGTGTACTAGACTGGGGGTGTATACTGTTATAATTGCTGGATGATCCTCTAATTCAAATTATGCCTTGTTAGGAGGGTTGCGGGCTGTTGCACAAACCATTTCTTATGAAGTGAGTTTAGCACTAATTCTCTTATCATTTGTTTTTTTGGTGGGAGGTTACACACTTTTTAGATTTTTGCATTATCAGGAAATAGTGTGATTTGTTTTTTTGACGTTTCCTTTAGCATTAAGTTGATTTGCTTCATGTTTAGCAGAAACTAACCGGACTCCTTTTGATTTTGCAGAAGGGGAATCAGAATTGGTATCTGGGTTTAATGTTGAATACAGAAGTGGGGGTTTTGCGTTAATTTTTTTAGCGGAGTATGCTAGAATTTTATTCATAAGTATATTATTTTGTGTAATTTTTTTGGGGTGTGATGTTTATAGTTTTACATTTTTTTTAAAGTTAAGATTTATTTCATTTATGTTCATTTGAGCTCGTGGAACTTTACCTCGTTTTCGATATGATAAGTTGATGTATCTAGCTTGAAAGAGTTTTCTTCCTTTATCTTTGAATTATTTATTTTTATTCGGGGGTTTAAGATTACTTTTTACGTCTATTTTGTTTTAATGCATAGTTTTACGTAGACCAGTAAATTTCTGGATCATAAGTTAATAGAAGAATTAAACTTCTGTCTTATGTTTTCAAAACATATGCTTAACTTTAAGCTTTTTAACTAGTTTAAGAGTTTATCTCAAATTTTAAACATTAGGGGGTTTAAGATGTAATACAAGAAATATAGTACTGTTAGGACTTGCCCTACTAAAACATAAGGGTCTTCAACCGGACGTGCACCAATTCATGTTAAAAGGATGACGATAACTAATAATGATCAGAATATAATTTGATTGATTGGGTAGAATTGTATTCCTCGGAAATTTCTTTTGTTAGAGAAAGGTAGGATTAATAAAATAGCAATTGATAAGACTAACGCGATCACTCCGCCTAACTTGTTAGGAATTGAACGTAGAATCGCATAAGCAAATAAGAAGTATCATTCTGGTTGAATGTGGACAGGGGTAACAAGAGGGTTTGCAGGTGTAAAATTATCTGGGTCACCTAATAGATAGGGGTCGAGAAGTGTTAAAACTGTTAGAATTATGATAAGTACAAGGAAACCTACAATATCCTTGAATGTAAAGTATGGGTGAAAGGGAATCTTGTCTGTGTCACTATTTACTCCTAAGGGGTTGTTAGACCCTGTTTGGTGTAGGAATAATAAATGAATTATTGTAGCAGCTGCTACAATAAAAGGTAATAAAAAATGAATTGTGAAGAATCGTGTTAATGTTGCATTATCAACGGCAAATCCTCCTCACACTCATTGCACTAAGTCAATTCCTAGGTAAGGAACTGCTGAAAGTAGATTCGTAATAACAGTGGCCCCTCAGAATGATATTTGGCCTCATGGTAATACGTATCCCATAAAGGCGGTTCCTATGACTAAAAATAAAATAATTACTCCAACCATTCAAGTATGCATATACATATACGATCCGTAATATATACCTCGTCCGATATGCAAATAGATGCAAATAAAAAAGAATGATGCACCGTTCGCATGTAAAGTTCGTAAAAGTCAGCCATAATTTACATCTCGGCAAATATGGGCAACTCTATTGAATGCTAAATCAATATGAGCTGTGTAGTGTATAGCTAAAAAGAGTCCTGTTGCAATTTGAATCACTAAACATAATCCTAGGAGTGATCCAAAATTTCATCAGGAAGAAATATTTGAAGGGGTGGGGAGATCTACTACTGCTCTGTTGGCAATTTTAAAGAGAGGATGTCTTGTTCGTAAGGGTTTATTCATTAGTTACTCTGGCGTAAAGGACCTTGGTTGATTTTAGTAATTTTGACTACAGCAATTAAGGCTAAAAATAAGTATAAGACTAAAGTTAGTGTGATTAGTCTTGTTGGACCGTTATAAAGTTTGGTTAATGAGTTTAAGGCTTCTTCTTGATAAAATGCGGTATTTAATATATTTAAACCTTCAAAATTTCTAATACTTAAGTTAATTAGGGAAGAATCTAAAATGATAAGAATAAAGAAAATTACTCTTGATCCCATGATAACGGGAATTAGAGTTTTTATAGATATAGAAAATATTTCATTTGATGCTAGTCTCGTTACGTAAATAAATAAGACTAGGAGCCCCCCCAAAAATACTAAGAATAGGACATAAGAGAATCAGAATCTTTGAGCTATTAGGCCTGTGAGAATTCTGATAAAAACAGTTTGTACTAAAAGTATTAATCCTATGGCTAAGGGGTGAGTTATTTGGGTAAAGACGATAGTGGAGCAAATTCTGTAGAAAATAAAAACTAATTGACAAATACAGAGAATAGTTTAATTAAAATATTAGTTTTGGAGATTAATGATAGGGGTATTCCTTTTCTCTGAGTTTTAAAAGGTTAAACCTTAATTTTGATTTACAAGACCAATGTTTTATATTAAACTATTAAAACTAATGTTAACATCTTTATATTGAGGATTACCTATTTTTATATTTATATCCGGAGCTTGAGTATTTACTTCAAAACGTAAGCATTTGCTTTTAACACTATTGAGTTTAGAATTTATGGTGCTCAGATTATTTTTAATTTTATTTATTTATTTAAATTTAATTAATTATGAGTTATTTTTTGCGATAGTTTTTTTGACATTTTCAGTTTGTGAGGGGGCTTTAGGGTTGGCTATCTTAGTGTCTATAATTCGCACACACGGTAACGATTATTTTCAATCTTTTGGAATTTTGCAATGTTAAAGTTGTTGTTGTCTTTAGTTTTTGTGATCCCCCTTTGTTTTATACAAAATATATGATGAGTGGTTCAGTCAATTTTATTTTTGTTGACTTTTTTATTTATAGGATCTGTAGCTTTCTTGAGCTTTCCAGGAAATATTTCTTATTTTATAGGTTGTGATGTAATTTCTTTTGGATTAATTTTACTCAGATTTTGAATTTGTGTTCTTATGATTACAGCTAGAGAGTCTGTTTTACGGGTAAATAACTATTCAGGATTTTTTTTATTAATGATTTTAGCCTTATTAATTTTATTATATTGTACTTTTAGAACGACAAATTTATTTATATTTTATTTATTTTTTGAAAGTAGCTTGATCCCGACTTTATTTTTAATTTTAGGTTGGGGCTATCAACCGGAGCGGCTTCAAGCCGGTGTTTACTTATTGTTTTATACGCTGTTAGCTTCGTTGCCCTTACTGGTGGGTATTTTTTTCATTTATAAGTCTAATAATTCACTTAATTTTGCTTTATTATACACAATGAATATTTCTTATTTTTGATTTTATTTATGTTTAATTTTTGCCTTTTTGGTTAAGATGCCTATATTTTTAGTACATCTGTGGCTACCTAAGGCGCATGTTGAAGCTCCGGTTTCTGGGTCTATAATTTTAGCTGGGGTATTGTTAAAGTTAGGGGGTTACGGACTTTTGCGAGTATTCAAGATTTTGGCACTAGCTGGATTGAGCTTTAATTACATTTGGGTTGGAATTAGATTGGTTGGGGGAGTATTAGTTAGATTGATATGTTTACGACAAACAGATTTAAAGGCTTTGATTGCTTATTCATCAGTTGCTCATATAGGGATCGTTTTAGGTGGCTTAATAACGATGACTTATTGAGGGTTTTGTGGGTCTTTCTTATTAATGATTGGCCATGGGCTTTGTTCTTCTGGTTTATTTTGTTTAGCTAATATTTCTTATGAGCGTTTAGGGAGACGAAGTTTATTAATTAATAAGGGATTAATAAATTTTATACCTAGAATAACATTATGATGATTTTTGTTAAGTTCATGTAATATGGCCGCTCCTCCTTCATTAAATTTGTTAAGTGAAATTAGTTTATTAAATAGTTTGGTGGCTTGGTCATGGGTAACTATGTTAATACTTAGTTTTTTATCATTTTTTAGAGCGGCTTATACATTGTATATTTATTCTTACAGCCAACACGGTAAAATTTACTCTGGGGTTTATTCTTGTTCAATGGGGTATTCTCGGGAATATTTACTATTATTTTTACATTGATTCCCTTTAAATTTATTAATTCTGAAGAGTGAGCCTTGTATATTGTGGCTTTAATATTTAAGTAGTTTAATTAAAATACTGATTTGTGGTGTCAGTGATACAGATTTATTTGTCTTAGATCATGTTACGGTCTTTATCAATTTGTTTAGTCAGTTTTGTAGTTTTATTTATTTTAGCAATTAGCCTAGTTAGAACAGGATTTTATTTTTTAATATTTGATCAAGTTTATTTTATCGAGTGGGAAGTGTTATCAATAAATTCAGGAAATATTGTTATAACATTTTTGTTTGATTGAATGTCACTAATTTTTATAGGATTTGTTTTATTTATTTCTTCGTTAGTTATTTTTTATAGCCAAGAGTATATGGCTGGGGATTTAAATTTGAATCGTTTTATTTTATTAGTTTTGATATTTGTGCTATCAATGATGTTTTTAATTATTAGACCAAATTTAATTAGAATTTTATTAGGGTGGGATGGTTTAGGTTTAGTGTCGTATTTATTAGTAATTTATTATCAAAATGTTAAATCTTATAATGCCGGAATATTAACAGCTTTATCAAACCGAATTGGAGATGTAGCGTTATTGATAGCAATTGCTTGAATGTTGAATTTCGGGAGCTGGAATTATATCTTTTATTTAGAATGTAGCGGCTCTACAGTTGAAATGCAAATTATTGGGGCTTTAGTTTTGTTGGCAGCTATAACAAAAAGAGCTCAGATTCCGTTTTCTTCATGGTTGCCGGCGGCGATAGCAGCTCCTACACCTGTTTCAGCTTTGGTTCATTCATCAACCCTGGTGACGGCAGGAATTTACTTATTAATTCGATTTAATTATTTATTAGCTGGGTCTAATTTAGGGACTTTTTTACTTTTATTCGCTGGATTGACAATGTTTATAGCAGGCTTAGGGGCTAATTTTGAATTTGATTTAAAAAAAATTATTGCTTTATCAACTCTGAGACAATTGGGTTTAATGATAAGTATTTTGGCTATAGGTTTTCCTAAGTTGGCTTTTTTCCATCTATTAACTCATGCATTATTTAAGGCGTTGTTATTTATGTGTGCAGGTGCTATTATTCATAATATAAAGGATAGCCAGGATATCCGATTTATGGGGGGGCTAGTAACTCATATGCCTTTAACAGCGTCATGTTTTAATTTGTCTAATTTGGCTTTATGTGGTACACCCTTTTTGGCTGGATTTTACTCGAAGGATTTAATTTTGGAAGTTGCTAGTTTGAGTTATATAAATGTTTTCAGATTTATTCTTTACTTTTTTTCTACAGGATTGACAGTTTGCTATTCTTTACGGTTGGTTTATTATTCAATAAGTGGGGATTTTAATACTTTTAGTTTGCATCCCCTTAGTGATGAGGGCTGAGTCATATTACGTGGCATAATAAGATTATCTTTTATAGCTGTGCTGGGGGGTAGTTTGCTCAGATGAACTTTGTTTCCTACACCTTCCATGATTTGTTTGCCGCTATTATTGAAGACGTTAGCTCTGAGAGTTAGTTTATTGGGGGGTTGATTAGGCTATGAATTAGCTAAATTTTCTCTGACATATAATTTGCAAACGTTGCGTTGACATTTTTTAACTAGTTTTATAGGTTCGATATGATTTTTACCTTTTATTAGAACATATGGTGTCAGAAAGCAACCATTAGAACTAGGGGGCTTGGTTAGTAAGTCATTCGATTACGGGTGAAGAGAATATTTTGGAGCTCAGGGTATTTATTCCACATTAATAAAGTGAGCTAAGTTTAGACAAGGCTGACAAAATAATGATTTGAAGACTTATTTAATCAGTTTCATTTTATGGTTAATTATTTTATTATTTATATTATCATTGTACTTAAATAGCTTATATAGAGCGTGACACTGAAGATGTTAAAGAGACTATTTTAGTCTTTAGGTATTTATAAAAAATAAATTTTTATTTTTACAGTGAAAATGTAATGTTTTATTTAAACTATATAAATAGAAATGTAAACGGAGTTTAACCGTTAAAGAAAAAAGTTAGCAGCTTTTTCTTGAACCACTCATTTCTTTAATTGGAAAATAATTTCAGTTATATCATTAACAGTGATACGCCTCTTTTTGGCTTCAATTAAGCTGTAAGTTAGAATGAGGGTAAATATATACCTAAGGCCAGGTCGAAACTGACTGCAATTAATCGCTTCTTATTCTAAGACAGATTGGATACCAATACTTTTTGGATGCAAACCAAATGTTATACTTAACTACAGTCCTAATTAGCTCAGTTTAGGGCTCCTTGGTTTCATTCATGGTAGAGCCCAACAAGTAAAATGATTAAGAAAAAGAAGCTTACCACTATTCATGTTGTGAGGTCGGAGATAGGGAGAATTACAATTATTGGTAAAAGTAGGGCAATTTCAACATCAAAAATTAGAAAAATAACGGCAATTAAGAAAAATCGTAAGGAGAAAGGGAGGCGGGAAGAACTTTTTGGATCGAATCCACATTCGAAAGGGGATCTTTTTTCTCGATCAATAATTGTTTTTTTTGAAAGAATTGAGGCTAAAGATATGACAACAACTACGATAGTGGCTAAGATTGCGGCAATAAGGGAAATAATTATAATTATTTATTCTAAACTATGTTTAGGCCTTCTGATTGGAAGTCAAATATACTACTATACTAAATAAATTAACTACCTCATCAATAGATTGAAATGTATAGGAATAATCATACAACATCTACGAAATGTCAATATCACGCTGCAGCTTCGAACCCAAAATGATGATGAACTGAAAAGTGGGATAGGGAATGACGGATCAAACAAACTAGTAAAAATGTGGTTCCGATGATTACGTGAAGTCCGTGGAAACCGGTAGCTACATAAAATGTAGCTCCATAGACGGCATCAGCAATGGTAAATGGTGCTTCTACGTATTCGTATGCTTGGAGGATAGAAAAGTATACCCCTAAGACGACTGTAAAGAATAAACCTTGGAGTGTTTGGGAATGATTGGCTTCTATTAAACTATGGTGTGCTCAAGTGACAGTCACTCCTGATGCTAGAAGAATAGCCGTATTCAAAAGGGGAATTTGCAGAGGATTAAAAGGAGTGATCCCTGCAGGGGGTCAAACAACTCCTAGTTCTGTAGTAGGAGATAATCTTCTGTGGAAAAATGCTCAAAAAAAAGATAGAAAAAAGAAAATTTCTGAAACAATGAAAAGAATTATTCCTCATCGTAGCCCTAAGGTTACAGGGTAAGTGTGTAGCCCTTGGAAAGTGCCTTCTCGTGTGACATCTCGTCACCATTGAAATATAGTTAGACTAGTGATAGTTAGCCCTAATAATAGTAGATTAGTTCTGTATTGATGGAACCAGCTTAATAAGCCTGAGACGGTGACTAGGGCCCCAATCGCCCCTGTTAAAGGTCATGGTCTTTGGTCTACTAAATGATATGGATGATTAGCATGTGTTGACATTAGTTTACTTCTCTAGAATATAAAGTTCTTAAAACTGCGAAAACATATGATTGAATAATAGCAACTGCAGATTCAAGGACTAGAAGAGCAATTTGAGCTACAATTAGTAATGAGAGGATTGAGTATGACAGTGAAGGTCCTGTATTCCCTAAAAGGGTTAATAGTAAGTGTCCAGCAATTATATTAGCAGCTAATCGTACTGCTAATGTTCCTGGTCGAATGACATTTCTAATTGTTTCAATGCATACCATAAAAGGCATTAATACTGCGGGTGTTCCTTGAGGAACTAAATGTGCAAATATATGTTGCGTATGGTTGATTCAGCCATAGATTATAAAGCTTAGTCATAGGGGGAGAGCTAAAGCTAGTGTTAGAGTTAAATGACTTGATCTGGTGAATACATAAGGAAATAGCCCTAAGAAATTATTAAATAAGATTAAAGAAAATAATGAGATAAATATGAAAGATCTACCAGCGTGGCCTGTAGGGCCTAGCAGAGTTTTAAATTCATTGTGTAGAGTTAAAAGAATTTTATTTCAAAGCAAAGTATACCGTGAAGGTATAAACCAGAATGCTGTTGGGATTAGGGTTAGTCCTAGAATTGTTCTAATTCAATTTAGGGAAAGGTTTATAACTCTCGTTGAAGGGTCAAATACAGAAAATAAGTTTGTTATCATTTTCAATTTATAGGAGAAGTTGTGATAGAATCTTGAGTAATTTCAGGAGACTTTGGCAGGAAAGAATAATAGTTTACAAAATTAAAAACTAGTAAAATTAATGAAAAAGCGATAAATAAGGTTAATCAACTAATTGGGGCTATCTGAGGAATCAAAGAATATTAGATTAAGACTAATAATTTTAGCATGACATACTAAGGTTAAATTTAACTAATTCTTTCACCAGAAGTAAGTGCGACTTTACTATTAAATGGTTTAAGAGACCAGTACTTGCTTTCAGTCATCTGATGATGCTTCTCTTAACGATGTAATTCAGTTAATGAAAATGTTTGTAGGCACTCTTTCAATAACAATAGGTATGAAGCTATGGTTGGCTCCGCAGATTTCTGAACATTGACCAAAAAATAACCCTGGTCGATTTATAAGAAAACTGGTTTGGTTTAATCGTCCAGGGGTGGCGTCAATTTTTACACCAAGGGCTGGAACCGTTCAAGAATGTAAAACATCAGCAGCTGTGACTAATATACGAATTTGAGTATTTATAGGTAGGACAGCTCGGTTATCAACATCTAAAAGTCGGAATCCATCTGAGCCCATTTCGTTGTACGGAGTTATGTATGAATCAAATTCTACTTGAGAAAAATCAGAGTATTCGTAACTTCAATATCATTGATGCCCTACTGTTTTTAGTGTGATAGCTGGTCTTCTAACTTCATCTAAAAGATACAGGAGTCGTAGGGAGGGTAGTGCAATAAAAATTAGTGTGATGGCAGGTAAAATAGTTCAAATTACTTCAATTGTTTGACCTTCCAAAAGGTAGCGATTAATATTTAAATTAAAGAATAATGTCGCCAATAAATAGCTTACTAAGGTAGTAATTATAATTAAAATTAACATTGCGTGATCATGAAAAAAGGTTAATTGTTCTATTAAGGGGGATGCTCTATCTTGGAGACTTAAATTTGCTCATGTTGCCATTTTTCTAACAAAAGGTATAGGCCTTTATATATGGAGCTTAAATCCATTGCACTTGTCTGCCATATTAGAACCCTGAGAGTATAGGAAGTTCAGAATAGCTATGTTCAGCTGGAGGAAGATTTTGGTATCATTCAATTGAGGTTGTTATTTGTAACGGGAACAAAGCAATTCGATTTGTGATTATACTTTCTCAGATAATGAAAAGAAAAAATAAAACTCCAATAAAAGAAATTGATGAGCCAATAGATGATACTACATTTCAAGTTGTGTAGGCATCAGGGTAGTCAGAATACCGTCGAGGTATTCCTGCTAATCCTAAGAAATGTTGGGGGAAGAATGTTAAATTAACACCTAGGAATATAATACAGAATTGAATTTTCAATCAGTGGGGGTTCATTGTGAGTCCGGTAAATAGTGGATATCATTGAATGAAACCGGCTATAATAGCGAATACTGCCCCTATTGATAAAACATAGTGGAAATGAGCCACAACATAATAAGTGTCATGCAGGATAATATCCACTGAAGAGTTAGCTAGAACGACTCCGGTGAGCCCTCCAATTGTGAATAAGAACACAAATCCTAGTGCTCATAATAAAGCTGGACTGTAATTTAATTGGGACCCATGTAGAGTGGCCAATCATCTGAAAATCTTAATTCCTGTCGGAACAGCAATAATTATCGTGGCAGAGGTGAAGTAAGCTCGAGTATCTACATCTATACCAACTGTGAACATATGGTGAGCTCAAACTACGAAACCTAAAAGACCAATGGAAAGTATGGCGTAAATCATTCCTAACGATCCAAAGGCTTCCTTTTTTCCACTTTCTTGGCTAATGATGTGAGAAATTAATCCGAATCCTGGGAGAATTAAAATGTAAACTTCAGGATGCCCGAAAAATCAAAATAAATGCTGGTATAGAATTGGGTCTCCTCCTCCCGCAGGGTCAAAGAATGAGGTGTTTAGATTTCGGTCAGTTAAGAGTATTGTAATAGCCCCCGCTAAGACTGGAAGGGATAGTAGTAATAATAAAGCTGTGATGACGACAGCTCATACAAATAAAGGTATTCGGTCAAGGGTTATTCCAGCTGATCGTATATTAATTACAGTGGTAATAAAATTAACGGCCCCTAAAATAGATGATACCCCGGCTAGATGTAATGAGAAAATTGCTATATCAACAGAAGATCCGGCATGAGCAATACCTGCGGATAGGGGTGGGTAAACTGTTCAGCCAGTCCCGGCACCATTTTCCACTAAGCTACTAGCTAAAAGAAGGGTGAGGGAAGGGGGTAGTAATCAAAAACTTATATTATTTATTCGAGGGAAAGCCATGTCGGGTGCTCCTAGCATTAAAGGGACTAGTCAGTTTCCGAATCCACCAATTATAATTGGTATAACTATAAAAAAAATTATCACAAAAGCATGAGCTGTGACAATTACATTGTAGATTTGGTCATCTCCAATGAGAGACCCAGGTTGGCCAAGTTCAGCTCGAATTAATAAACTCAGAGATGTACCTACTATTCCTGATCAAGCTCCGAAAATAAAGTAAAGGGTTCCAATATCCTTATGGTTTGTCGAAAATAATCATTGTCGCGGTAGAATGGCTGAGATATTAGGCAATAGATTGTAAATTTATTTAGGAGGGCATCCTCTTCTACCAGTTTTAGGGCTTTATAGTCAATGATGATATTAGACTGCAATTCTAAAGGAGTAGATTTCTACTAAGGCTTAAAAAATTTTTATTCTTATTTACAGCTTTGAAGGCTATTAGTTTAATTAACTTAAAGCCTTTACTTGCTAAAAAATATTATGAATTAGGGTAATTAGTATAAGCCCTAGGGTTGATAAAATTGATAGAAATAAAGAAAAAGAATGCAAAGTATTATTGATTGGGGATGGAGAATTTCATAAAATTTCTGAGTAGGTAAGTATAAAGGCTCCGAATGTTGTTCGTAAATAATAAAATAATGTTATTAAAGTTGTTACAACTATGATAGTTACCGTAAATAAGTTTCCCAAGGTTACTAAATTTTGAATAACAAGTCATTTTGGTATAAATCCAAGGAAAGGGGGTAACCCCCCTAGAGAAAGCAGAGTAATGAAAAAAGCAAATTTATTTACCGGATTAATTGAATTTAATGAGAAAATTTGGTTAACATGTATTAATTTAAAGGTATTCATTATGAAAATGATGGTAAAAGATAAAAAAGTGTAAATTAAAAAATATACCCCCCACACTCTTTCTCCGGCGGCCATAGCAGCTAAAAGTCATCCTAGATGGTTAATGGATGAGTAGGCTAAAATTTTTCGGATAGAAGTTTGATTGAGTCCACCTAGTGACCCAATAATAACTGAAAGTATAATAATTAGTGAGAAAAAAATGTCTAACTTTATGGTGTAGGAAATCAATATAAGTGGAGCAATCTTTTGTCAAGTTAATAGTATAAGACCGTTTATTCAATTAAGACCTTCTATAACTCCCGGGAATCAGAAATGGAAAGGGGCTGCCCCCATCTTTAATAGCAGGGATCTTCTGATTAAGATATTAAGTCTTGTTGAGTGTCTAGAGTTAGCTAAGGAGGGATTAATTAATAAAGAACCTAAAATGACAGAAAATAAAAGGGTCGCAGACGCCAAAGCTTGAACTAAAAAATATTTTAGGGAAGCTTCAGTTGAAAATAAATTTTTTGAATTAGTTATTAATGGAATAAAAGAAAGTAAGTTAATTTCTAAGCCTATTCATGCGCCAAATCACGAATTTGCTGAAGTAGAAATCAAAGTACCTCCCATTAGTGTTAATAAAAATAAAAATTTAGTGGGATTGTTAATCATTAGAGAGAAGGGGATTGACCCCTATAAATGGGGTATGAACCCAGTAGCTTTTTTAGCTTATCTTTCTATAGTCAGTTAATATAATTTAGTGTATGGGGCACAAAAGTTTTTGAAATTTTTAGAGATAGTTCAATTCTATTAATTATAATGGAGGTAACCAAACGTTACTTGATTTACCCTATCAAGGTAACCCTTTAATCAGGCACTCCATT